ACTTAGAAACGGAGAGCAATTTGAAGAAATGACCTTAAATCTTTGTGTACTGACCCCTAATCGAATTGTTTGGGATTCAGAAGTGAAAGAAATCATTTTATCTACTAATAGTGGACAAATTGGCGTATTACCAAATCACGCTCCTATTGCCACAGCAGTAGATATAGGTATTTTGAGAATACGCCTTAACGACCAATGGCTAACGATGGCTCTGATGGGCGGTTTTGCTAGAATAGGTAATAATGAAATCACTGTTTTAGTAAATGATGCAGAGAAAAGTAGTGACATCGATCCACAAGAAGCTCAGCAAACTCTTGAAATAGCGGAAGATGCTTTGAGAAAAGCTGAAGGAAAGAGACAAACAATTGAGGCAAATCTAGCTCTACGACGGGCTAGGACACGAGTAGAGGCTATCAACGCCATTTCATAACCAGTCGGTGTGTCCGAATAATCATCAATTTATACACCCTATATTTGGTTATTTTGTTTGACTTGATTCTGTCGATTAAATACAATCAAGCGAAATCATATTTTTATGATCACATTTTTATGCAACGAAAAAGAAATAGAATAGAAAAGATACAAAAAAAATATTACTAAAATCAAATGGGTATAAAAACTTATTAGATACCATTGACCGCGGTATCTAATAAGTTCTACCTACTATTGGATTTGAACCAATGACTCCCGCCGTATGAAAGCAATACTCTAACCGCTGAGTTAAGTAGGTCATTTATCTTCACAAAGAAAACCAAAAGGGACTCCTCCCGTCGATGGATTATAAATATCATATTACTTAGAAGCAATACCGATCAATATGATCTTGGATCATGGAATAGTCATCTTGACAAGAAATTATCTACATAATAAAATATGTATTACAAGCACTAAGGGCTGTAGCTCAGTTGGTAGAGCACCTCGTTTACACGCGCGCCGATGTTTTTCAGGGGAGTGCATCATGCAATCAAAAAAATTGATCTTATTGATAAATCGATGTCTTACTCGATAACTTTGAGGGAAGAAGAGAACAATAGCCTGACAAGGGTTCGGTCCGATTTAGGTGCCCAGTTAGGTGCCAAACAGACCCCACCGTTGATTTGATATATTGATAAGGTGAATACCTAGTCTATTCAATGCTAGGCTGAGTATCAGGGCCTCAAAAAAACCTCTTTTCGTCCTATGAACTTTAAGGTGTATGAAGTTTTCATATTTGATTTTTAAGTAGAGCGATAGAGACTTCATTTCACTTAAGTGAATCTAGGCCAGAGGCAAACCTACGTCAAGATAACCCCCCTTGAAAAACTTTGGTAGTGTTCCTGAATCTGAATCAACATAATGACTCAGAGCACATGGAGCCATCTTCTTATTTTTCTGTCAAAAATAAAAATGGCGGACTAGCTGATATTTCTATCAGTTAATGAAAGAGCCCAATGCACAAAAAATGCATGTTGGGTCTTTGAAACAGTTCATATCATTTTGATAATAATAAGTTTGATCTGTTTTACCGAGAAGGTCTACGGTTCGAGTCCGTATAGCCCTAGAGCCCTATACAATTCAAACAATTCAAAAAAAAAAAAACGAATAAATATTCGAATACAAAAAATTGTCTCTTTTTTTATTTGATTTTCCTCGTTATTGTTTTAACTGACTGATTGCTTCATCAAAAGACAATCATTCCTATAAGCCCATTCATTGGGAAAGCAAAAACACATTTCATTTCAATGGACCCAATTGATCTTTTTCTAGTTGTGGATAAAAAAACCAACTTTTCCTCATTACTCTTCGTAGTCAAATTCATATGGAATTTTCCTCTTTTCCTGTCCGAAATCAACGAGTTAATTATACTACCCTTCTTTGGTATATCCAATTCTAGTGAATTTTGTATCATAACACGAGTCTGGTTAAAAACTCCAACCTAACCCAACCCCAATTTTGTGCAAAAGATAAAGTTTGAAAAAACTAATATCTTTGCTAATGCTAAGTTTCATTGTAAACATTGTCAACAACGTAAAATAGGCTTAGTATACCTTACTTAGACCTAGTCTTCTCTTTCGATAGAAAATCCTCCATTGGGATTGGATTCTAATACTAATAAAAGTAATATACCAAGACCCTTCTATTCTAAAGAAAATTCCTCTACATTCTCTTACATCTGACTACTTGTGACTACTTGTTCTATTCTAAACCACTAATAAAAAAGAGACAAAAGGACATATTCATAAAAAAGGGAAATTCAATCTATTCTATAAAGATAATCAAATAGAAAGGATAATAAAAAATAATCAAATAGAAAGGATAATAAAAATCGATTTCAATTTCGACCAATTTATAATAACTTTATAATAACTAATAATTTTATACTAATAAATAGAATTCAAAATTCGAAAAAAAAAATGAGAATTCTATTTAGAATCCCTTTTCTTTAGAGAGAATTCTCGGTAAGATTGAGATGAAAACAAGAGAATTTGGATAAGAGCAATAGTTAGCTAAAAAAAAGCAA